TTATTTATTATTTTGATTTGTGTGTAATGCGACTTTACTCTTGTTTTCTTTATTATTTATTGATAGGAATTCTCTTGTTAAGACCCTATGAATCAATTAAAACCACAGATTCATACTAGAACCGCGATGAGTCAATAAAACCTTCCAAAACAAAAGAAAAAAGTTCAAAAATTCTCTGAGTAAGAACCTTTTGATCATCGCTTATTCAATGATTTTTTATAATGAAAATAATAAATGCAAAGAAACGTTTATCCTTTAATAATAAAAAAAAAGAATAAACGGGAGTTGGAAAAAAAAAAATTGTGGATTTATCACTTCTAACTCTTTTTTTGGAGTCCGGCTGCGAGGTCTGATAAGTATGAATCATAGTTATAATATTTTTGAATTTATTTCATATATTGCGTGCTCCAGATACTAGACTAGTCTGAATATCCAACGAAATAAAACCATTTTGATCAAGATGACAGATTTTTTTTCTGTAGTATCCATAGGATCAATTATAACAAGTCACACACTCATATTCCGGAAATACATAAAAAAAAAAAAAAAAATTCCACGATCGAACTACCAAACAAGAGTGGGATAAAAACGGGAGACCCACAATATTTCTATTGAGCAGTTATTTAGGGGTTCTTGTGAATCGAATCTAATTCATTGAAATTCCGTCCAGTAAAATGGAAGAATTATAAATCTCCAAAATAATAGACAAAAATATCGCAAATAGAGCCATCGCAACACCCATCAAAGGAGTAGTTCCCCAACCAGGAGCTACTTTCCCATATTCCGAATTCAATGGTTTCAGTAAATCCCCTATAATCGTTCGTCTTGGACCAGATCTAGAACTATCCTCAACTGTTTGTGTAGCCATAAATTCTATTTTGTATTGATTGAGATCTGTTGACTTTGTATACCATTCCATTGTAAATAAATGATCTTATCATAGATCCATTGTGGTCTTGAAATTATATAAAAATGGAAACAGCAACTCTAGTTGCCATCTCTATATCTGGTTTACTTGTAAGTTTTACCGGGTATGCCTTATATACTGCTTTTGGGCAACCCTCCCAACAACTAAGAGATCCATTCGAGGAACACGGGGACTAGTTGAAGTAAAGTAAAGAGCCTCCCAATATTGGGAGGCTCTTTACTTTACTTCAATTGAGATAATGAAAAATCATTTCATCTTTTTAGTTGGAACTTTAGGTGGTTCGCGAAAAAAGATAGCGAAAAAAATGATTCCTAGAGTCGAGACTAAGAGAAATGTATAAACCAATGCTTCCATAGATTTCATTTCGGTTTACAATTATAGCTTCCATACCTATTTATTGGGGAATTTTTTCCGGATTAAAGTTCAAGACAAAAGTCAAAAAAACAAAAAGGCATCAATCCAAATCAAGATTTATCCGGTATTCTATGTATGTCAAATCACAAAAATAAAGGCAAAAAATAACCGAGCAATGTTATATCAGACTACTTGTCTTCTTGTAGTTGGATCTCCAAGTTTTTGGAATGCACCAAATTCTACTTGCGCATCCAAATCTGGATCAATACCAGCAAAGACATCTCTGAACAAGGTTCTAGCACCATGCCAGATGTGTCCGAAGAAGAAGAGCAAAGCAAACGAAGCATGCCCAAAAGTAAACCAACCCCTTGGACTACTACGAAAAACCCCATCGGATTTCAAAGTAGCACGATCTAATTCAAAAATTTCACCCAATTGAGCACGTCTAGCATATTTTTTCACAGTAGCAGGCTCACTATAACTGATTCCATTGAGTTCACCGCCATAGAACTCAACAGTTACACCTACTTGTTCAACACTATACTTCGATTCTGCCCTTCTAAAAGGAACATCAGCTCTAACAATTCCGTCTCCATCTACCAAAACAACCGGAAATGTTTCAAAAAAGGTGGGCATACGACGTACAAAAAGTTCACGCCCTTCTTTATCTTTAAAAACGGGGTGTCCTAACCACCCAACAGCTATTCCATCTCCGTTGTCCATGGAGCCCGCTCTGAATAATCCACCTTTTGCGGGATTATTGCCGATGTAATCATAAAAAGCTAATTTTTCAGGAATTTTAGACCAAGCTTGGGATAAACTTTGATTTTCGGCTAGGCCAGCACCTACTCTTCGATATATTTCTTGCTGGAAGTATCCCTGATCCCATTGATAACGAGTAGGACCAAATAATTCAATGGGGGTAGTTGCTGAACCATACCACATAGTTCCAGCAACAACAAAAGCTGCAAAAAAGACAGCAGCAATACTACTGGAAAGGACTGTTTCAATATTTCCCATACGTAATCCTTTGTATAGACGTTGGGGCGGACGGACACTAAGATGGAACAGGCCCGCTAAGATACCCAATGTACCTGCTGCAATATGATGAGAGGCTATTCCTCCCGGAACAAAAGGATCAAACCCTTCCACACCCCACGCTGGATTAACAGATTGTACCCTTCCGGTTAATCCATAAGGATCGGACACCCATATTCCAGGACCATATAATCCTGTTACATGAAATGCACCAAAACTAAAGCAAGCCACCCCTGCAAGAAATAAATGAATTCCAAAAATCTTCGGTAAATCCAAAGAAGGTTTTCCTGTACGTTCATCACAAAATATTTCTAGATCCCAATACACCCAATGCCAAATAGCGGCCAAGAAGCATAAGCCAGAAAACACAATATGTGCTCCGGCCACACCTTCGTAACTCCAAATACCCGGATTCGTTATAGTCCCTCCTGTGATACTCCAACCGCCCCATGAATTGGTTATTCCTAAACGAGTCATGAAGGGTATAACGAACATACCTTGTCTCCACATTGGATCAAGAACAGGATCAGAGGGATCAAAAACCGCTAATTCGTATAGAGCCATTGAACCGGCCCAACCAGCAACTAGAGCTGTATGCATTATATGAACAGAAAGCAAACGACCGGGATCATTCAATACGACGGTATGAACACGATACCAAGGCAAACCCATGGAAATACCCCTTTAGCAACGAAAAATAGACACTATGTAACTTTATTGCACTAAAAAAAAACTAGTATGCTATGGACCTCCCCCTTTCAGGGGATTATCTCAGAGAAAGGATTACTATTTGGTCTATTATTTTAGTAATAATGGAAAAATTAGGTTCGTATGAACAAAAAGAAGCAGATCTATTCTATACCCGATAAGTACCAATACGCAATGGTGAGTCGGAGTTGATCCTATTTTCTATGAGTGAATGCATACAGATTTGTTCATGATACAAAAAAAAAAGACCTATTCGAAAGAATTTTCCTTTATTCATTCTGTCTTCCTTTTTTATGAACTTATTCAATTTATATATAAAATATGATAAAAAAAGGTAAAATCTGATAAAGACAAATCTTATTTATTAAGAAAATAAACCTGTGGTTACGCTTCCATATCAAAGTGAGCTATAGTACTTAATTATTTTTTTTCTTTCATTTTATGCCTATTGGTGTTCCACAAGTACCTTTTCGAAGTCCTGGAGAGGAAGATGCATCTTGGGTTGACGTATAGTGCGACTTGTCAGATATATTGGGTCATATGGGATTTCCCCGTTCTCTCCCCCGATCGAGATATCCTCTCTTTCGCCCAAGAAAGATTGATTGAATTATCAAAAATTTGGAGCGTGAAGTGTAATTAGATCTATTTTTTTGAGGGGGTATACAGATTAATCTTATCAATTAGAAAAATTTATGGTTTGCTTGGTTGGACCAATAAAATGAAGTATAGAGGCTCCGTTTAGAAAAAACCCAATTTTGAATATATGGATTCGATAATTACTACTTGTATCATATTTTAATTATAAATAGCAGTGATCTAAAACTGCTAATCAATCGAGTCATATGATGAATACGTTGAATATTTGGTATAAAAAACATAAAACTAATGAAAAAAAAAAGAAAAAGAAGTCGTAGCACAAAGACATGGTATTTAGGCATTTGTCCTATATGTGCAAATCCAAATCAGGCGTATCTTTACTCGGAGTATAGCATAAACCTAAAAGAATTGAAGTGAAGAAGCCCATTCAGAAACAAGAAAATTACATCGTAATTTCAATTGAATTTCGATGAAAGAATACATCAATGAAAAGTTAGGTCAATAAATTGAATGAATTCGTTTTTTTTTCTTTTTTATAGTATAGATTATAGATAAAGGAGCCAAAACGAATCTTTCTTGAAAAAAGGAAGGCCCGTTCATTAGAAGTTAAAAAGATCCCGCTAAAGTAAAAAAGACTGGAATCTAAACATTGATTCTTTTTTTTTTTTTTCGCAATTTTTGTTGAACCGTATGCATCAAAAGGTGCATGTACGGTTCTTAAGGTATACAATTTTATCCTAATCAACCGACTTTATCGAGAAAGATTACTTTTTTTAGGCCAAGAGGTTGATAGCGAGATCTCAAATCAACTTATCGGTCTTATGGTATATCTCAGTATAGAGGATGATACCAAAGATCTGTATTTATTTATAAACTCTCCCGGCGGATGGGTAATACCCGGAGTAGCTATTTATGATACTATGCAATTTGTGCGACCTGATGTACAGACAATATGCATGGGATTAGGCGCCTCAATGGGATCTTTTATTCTAGTCGGTGGAGAAATTACCAAACGTCTAGCATTCCCTCACGCTTGGCGCCACTGCTTTTTTTAGTTAAATTTGAGACAAAAAAGAAAACAAAACTATGCCTTCGCCATATAAAATATGAATATTAAGTAATAATAGCATGGCACTTTGAATTCGATATGAGACCCTTTTTTATTCTTTTGTTTTTTCTAAATCCTTAAGATTATGTATCGAAACAGTAGTATGAGATAAAAGGCATTTCCTATTTTATTTGATCTATCGAGGGCCCCCTCTTTCAGCGTCACAAACTTTTTTGTTTTCACAACAGAAGACTCTTAACAATATTTCGGTTATGAAAGAATATTCAAATAAATAAATAATTTTTTCTTTTTTTTTTATTTATTTGAATTACAAAAAAAGAAAAAAGAAACTTTGGGATTGCTGAATAAAAAACAACAAATAATAAAGCAACGGAGCCATCATAGTATTTTAAAATTACTTCAAAATAAAAAGGAAGGGTGGTTATTGGATCATTTACTCCTCTGGGTCTGATAGATCCTATATTTTCTATTCCTTTGATGGAAGTTTAAAATGAATTCCATTGTGAAGCCGTATGCAATGCACAAAAGATGCCTGTACGGTTGTTTCCATTTTTTTTATTGTTTTTCTCTTTAACTCATCATGTGAGATAGAGAAACCATTTATTAAATCATCAGGGTAATGATCCATCAACCTGCTAGTTCTTTTTATGAGGCACAAACGGGAGAATTTATCTTGGAAGCGGAAGAACTACTGAAGTTGCGGGAAAGCATCACAAGAGTTTATGTACAAAGAACAGGCAAACCCTTATGGGTTATATCCGAAGACATGGAAAGGGATGTTTTTATGTCAGCAACAGAAGCCCAAGCTCATGGAATTGTTGATCTTGTAGCCGTTGAATAAAAAGGTATTCTTTGCAAATCCGCAATTTGAGATTTTATCTTCTTACTGGGTTTAATAGAATATTTTCTATTAATTAATCTAGTATTATTAATACTATTAATTAGGAATCTAGAACTAATTCATAATCATCCGGTTAGGATCGATCTAAACCAATTCATTTTGTATATGATTCAACATGCCAACTATTAAACAACTTATTAGAAACACAAGACAGCCAATCAAAAATGTCACCAAATCGCCCGCCCTTCGGGGATGTCCTCAGCGTAGAGGAACATGTACTAGGGTGTATGTGCGACTCGTTCAGATCATAGACTGGCACAAAAGAAAGGAAAGTATTTTTCCAGTATCAATGATCAATACCAGTGAATGAATAGGATAGAATGGAAGAGCTACATTCACTATCTAAAAAAAAAAAAGATTTCTCGTACCCTTTATTGTGTATCAAATTTATGGTTTATATTGGTGCAAATCCAATCACCCCCTTTTTAATTTAAGATGAGAAAGAATTCCCCATTGGTAATAAATGCTTATCCATTACGCGGAGGAAATCCTATTTAACAGAAGGATTATATTATACCCTTCTTCTTGCAAAAACGGACTAAGAGGGTTAGCTACCCGGCGAATCTTCATAATTAAATACCGTTACTGCATAGGTAAATCTCATTGTGAAAGAAGGATAATTCATGGGTAGAGCCAAAGAACGTGAACTGTACAAGTTAACAATAGAAAAGAACGAGCTCCGGTGTATAGAGAGGACCTCACCGTTTAAGAACTAACCATAGAAACGATGGAAACCACTATTTCTTTATCCATTTCTATTTTTTTTTTATGTTTACTATGTTTTTTTGATACTAAGTATCAAAATATCAATACAATTTTTTATTATGAGATGAAATGTCTGCCCAAAAAAGAAAAAAAAAATAGTGGTCGGGAAGGTTATAGTAGCAAAAGCCATTGGAATTTTTTTTTATACATTGGAAAAATCCGTTTTGTTATTAATAGACTAGGAAAGGAATAACTGAAAGAAAAGAAATCAATTAGTTATTCATCAAAGTTTTTTTTTATTCAATGACCAGAATTAAACGAGGATATATAACTCGGAGACGTAGAACAAAAATTCGTTTATTTGCATCAAGTTTTCGAGGGGCTCATTCAAGACTTACTCGAACTATTACTCAACAGAAAATAAGAGCTTTGGTTTCATCCTATCGGGATAGAGTTAGGAAAAAAAGGGATTTTCGCCATTTATGGATCGCTCGAATAAATGCAGTAGTTCGAGACAGTAAAGTATACTATAATTATAGTGGATTAATGAACAATCTGTACAAGAAGCAGTTGCTTCTTAATCGTAAAATACTTGCACAAATCGCTATATTAAATAGGAATTGTCTTTATATGATTTCAAATGAGATTAGAAAATAAGAAGAGTGGAAAGAATCCATCGGAATAGTTTAAATGGAGTTCCCTGCAGAATGAACGCCGGGAAGGTAGAGTAGAAATTAGTATGATAAATATCATCAAATTGTCAAAATGAACAAAGATGCTCAATAAAAAAAAAGATTGATTCTGCTTCCCTCATTCTTTTTTTTTTATTCTTACAACACGAAAATCAAATCTGGGTTCTCGGATTTTTTGAACAAAGCATCAATCCTATTTTGAGCGTTTAGATTTTCATTTTTATTCAATTGAAAGGTAAGCTTATTTTTTTCTAGTTCTAAGACCAATAGTTCTAGCGATTGCCTCGCTTCTTTCAAATTGTTTTTCATTATTAAGAAAAGGTAACAAAGATAAAATACGAGCTTGTTTTATAGCAATAGTAATTAATCGTTGCTGTTTTAAAGTCAATCTATTTACTCGTCTAGATAATATTTTTCCTTGTTCACTAATAAATCGACTAATTAAACTCATGTTTCTATAATCAATTCGATCCCCCGATTGAATCGGGGGCAAACGCCTACGAAAAGATCGTTTGGATTTCAGAAGGAGTCGCTTTGATTTATCCATGGTTTGTTTATTCCTTATCCCGAAAATCCTATTTCTTAATTCTAAATCGGTTTTTTTTTGATCCGATTGAAATAGGATTTTTTTTATTAAATAGAAAATCTATTTTCTATATGTCATTTTTCATTTTCCTTGGAATGGAAGGGTTACACGCAGACGGATCTATTTCTTTATCTCCCCATGAATCGTATGTTTGTAACAACAGGGACAGAATTTTCTCAATTCCAATCGACTAGGTGTATTGTGTCGATTCTTTTGAGTAATATATCTGGAAATCCCCATTGATTCTTTATTAGAAATGTTTCGAACACAACAAGTACATTCCAAAATAACCGTTACTCGGGCATCTTTACCCTTGGCCATGAACCTCCTTTGTATTTTTTATTTACGCAACTATTTCATTTTCAGATCCAAAACAAAATGACGAAAAGAAAAAAGGAACGAAAAAAGCAGAAGTTGCTAAAATGATGAAAGATTTCGTTGCAATCATATTATAGTAATAATAAGTAATACAAGGATTTCAAAATTGAGAATCGCAGTACAGTATTTCATTTTTCATTTCAGTATCTTGTATTATATTTTTGTGCTAGCCATCCAATTTTTTTTCCGTTATCACTCGTTTATTAATTTAATTGGAACCTAGGCCCAAGTCCGAGTTTGACTGAGGTTGAATCCACTTTTATTCTTTCTCTTTTTCTAACTTATTTTTTATTCTAATAACAAAAAAAAAGATAAGGGGAGAGGATTAGTCACAGATATTCGATTGTAGCTCTAATCTTCTTCACCCCTTCCCGGGTTAACAACTAGAATGGGTTAATCACTAGAATGAAAAAAAGGGGAATATCAACGCATCTGGGAATAAACGATTGATCTCTATCAATAGACCCGCTAAAGATCCGAACCAGAGAGTACTTACTACTGGTGCCACGGAGAGATATGTTTTTAGATCTCTCATTTTAAAAACTCCTTCTTTATTCTTTATAGTAATTTGTACTACATAATGGTAATACATATATGATCGGATGTCTATATAGTTCCGCTTATATTGTGCACGAACTCTCTAATTGAAATTGAAATCTACAACAATTCGGTAGATATTCTTTTTTTAGAAAAAAAAAAAAGAATATGTCCCTTTCCGCCTCAACATTATCTAAAAATATTTATTTTTTTATGGCGGGTTTTATAGTTATTTCATGCGTATATAATTCTTTTTATTATTATATGGTATGTATGTTATATGATATGAAACAAAAAAGAAGAAATGGCAATATAATTTGTTTATATCAAATTAGGAAATAAAAATGTTGGAAAACAAGACAGGGATTCTCTACAATCACACTGTAGACCAATTGAAAGGGATGTAGCGCAGTTTGGTAGCGCGTTTGTTTTGGGTACAAAATGTCACGGGTTCAAATCCTGTCATCCCTACCTATTCCTTTTTCTTCTGAACAGTAAAAAGGAATCAATTGAGATCGATTACAATTGAACATACATAATTAATCTTTTCTTTCATTTTATCATATACTATATGATAGTATATACATGCAAGATATATTAGGATTACTTTTATTTTATTGAAAATAACGCGCTCTTAGTTCAGTTCGGTAGAACGTGGGTCTCCAAAACCCGATGTCGTAGGTTCAAATCCTACAGAGCGTGATTGCATTCTTGTTATTGGTAGGTCAAAATTGTACTGAAATAATTGAACAGCAATCTGAATTTGACCCCCTATGAGTTCAAGCAAGTAGGAGGTCAAGCAAAAAAATAGATGTTAATTAATCAAAGGTCCAATTGGTCACCGCGTCTGTATTGTAAATATGCAGTTACAAATAATCCAGCCAAAGTAATAGGAATTAGACCTAATACGATTCCAAATAGAAAAACTTCAATCATTTCAATTTATTTGCACCAGAAGAAAAAAAGGAGAGGTAATATCGATCCTTAAATATTAATATGTATTGTCCATGAATCTCAATGATCAATAATTGGAAATTGACAAGATAACGAACTCTAGAATATATAAAATATATGGAATACCCCACAAATCTTTCTTTTTATGAATTATACAGTTAATTATATTCAAATAAGTCGTATCTTGCTCAGACCGATAAATATAGCTGAGGTTATAGTTAAAACTGCTAATAGAAAACCGAAATAACTAGTTAGAGTAAGCATGAAGAGGCTAAATGAAATAAAATTTATTATTTTCATACATATGTTTATAAAGCACTTGCCTAAGTTTCCATATTTGAAAAATATGAGATAAGCAAAAATACCAATTGAAAAAAAAATTCAATTGAAAATTTTTGATTTATCAATTATTATCATTATAGACAAATGATACTAACAAAAATAGAGTTATATAGATAAGAACTCTATTTGTCATCTGTCTATCTATCTCGTGATTTCCAATCAACAGATTCCTTAAATTGGTCAACTCTTGAGTTGAAAAAACGAATATTCA